ATTGGATTTCACCAAATGAAAATGACTCATTTAATTTTAATAAATTATTACTTTTATAACTATAAAAAATCTTTCTAAATGTAATGACTAGAAGTGCTACTGATAATAATGATCCACAAAGAAGAGCCGCATAACTCAATATCATCATACTTACGTGCATTATTAACCACTCTGATTGTAGAGCGGGTACTAATATTGTGGGTTTATGTATTTCAGTTAAAAGACCCGAAGTAGCAAAGCCTTGGGTAAAAATAGTACTTGAGGCAGTTATTGTGGTTAAATAATTATTTCTTATTTTGAAATAAGGGACTATATGAATAAGGGAGAAACTCCATGAAAGAAAGATTAATGATTCATATAAATCACTTAGTGGGAAATGGCCCGAATAAATCCAACGAGTGATTAATAATCCTGTTAGACATAAAAAAGTAGCTATCATCCCCTTTTCTGACGAATCATATGGTTTTATTATTTCATTGCCCAATAAGGTTATCAAATGAATTGTAATTACAATTGAAACAATTGAAAAGGAAATATGAGTTAATATATGCTCTAAAGTTGAAAATATCATAAAAATGAAAAAAGGGAGGGAATCCCCTAAATTAATTAAGAAATAGAAATCTGGAATTTCATTTATTTTTATTATAGGATCTATTGGATCTCTTTTAGAAGATGACATGCCGCCACTCGGACTCGAACCGAGATGCTCTAGCACTGCTTCCTAAGAGCAGCGTGTCTACCGATTTCACCATAGCGGCTTGCTCGAACTCATAATAGCCTATTTATATTCAATCGTCGAGATTGAACAAGTCAATTCAATCAAATAAGTTTTTTAGTAAATATTCAAATTGATAAAAAAAATGAGTTTAAAAGTCAATTTGAAGGTTCATTAGTTTCATTTATTTTCCTTTAGGGTGTCCGGTTTATTTATCTTAGGGCTTTGACGTAGTTTATCCTATTCTAAAATCCAACTTTTTCAACTAGATAATTTCTTGATAGAATCAAAAAAATATTTTCATTTTTTACTTTTATTCATACTTAAAAATTTCTCGTTTATCTGATTTCATAAATTTGAAACAAAAAATAAATTTTCTCAATGAATCCAAAATATGGCTATTTTGGATTACTCCAAATTGACACATTATTTGTACATAATATCTCAACAATTAAGTTCTTTTATTGATTGGGCTGAAAATTGGAGATATATGGGAAATCCATATAGTAATTCCGAGAAATTAAGAAGTCAGAAAGTTATAAAAAAGAAAAATTTTTTAACATGGAATCAATTCATTAATTTTAACTAAAAATCTTATATCTGCCCTTCCTGAGAAAGAGCAAAATTTTTCATTATATTATTGTAAAGGTCGATGGGGAAAATAAGACTCCCCACCACCAAAATCTGAGTGAAAATCTACTAAAAAGAAATCAAAAATCTTGTATTTTTTTCTTGATTCTTTTTTTTAGAATTCAAAAAACGGAAGAATTCTTCTTTTAGACATCTAGACATCTTATAAGATTAAGATTGAAACTTGGTCTATTTCATATTGATTAGAATAGGGACTGCTAATTGTGAATTTTATATTAACAAATTACTGAGCCAATTTTTCGAGTCAAACCTATTCCGATTATTCCAATATTTTAGGACTTATTTGTTTGTCGTACAAAAAAACTTTTTGAATTCCCGGTAGAAAGAGATTTCCCTAATGACAAAGCTTTTAACGCCGCCCAATATCCTTTCCTTTTCCAAATATTTTTACGAATACGCTTTTTTGATATAGAAGTACGTTTTTTTGGAACTGCCATTTAAAAATGAAGAAGTTACTCATTGTTATAGTTGGATGTGAAAGACATCTATTGTTCAAAAGGAATTATTATTTCTTATTCATTATACATTTTTATCTATTTTTTCTCTAAATAATATTCTCTTCATAAAAAAGAAATATAGATATGTGAAAAATCCGTGAAAATTGGATCAAAAATTACTCGAAATAAGAAATTTTTGATTCCATACAATATTCGTAAAACCAAAAATTTTTGGATTGGAACTCTTAGTTCTCGTTCTTTATTTCTCAAATTTATATCTTTAGAATCTGCTATGTCATAGAAATCAAACTTAAAAAAATAAATAAAGAACCTAAAAGGCCTTGATTTTCGTCATTCTATACTTTATTTACATGTAATAAAATACCTGAAAGGATTGTAAACTTTTGCCTAATAAAAAACTTGAGTCTTTTTTTAGTCAAACTCGAGAAAGAATACACCTAAATTCAATTTTTAAATTCGAATGAGACTATTAAAAAATCTGTTAAAGGATACGTTGTTTGATAAAAAAATATCTCAGTCATTTTTTATCCTTTCTCGATAAAAAAAGTTCATTCTAGATCTCTAATATTCTAACCTTTACTAATAAATAGTTTTGATTGAAATGGAAAACAATCAATCCCATAATGAATTAGTTAATGAGTTGAAATAAACTAACTAAAATGAAGAGTTATTATTT